GTGGCACGTTCACTAAAAAAAAATCCTTTTGTAGTCAAACATTTATTAAGAAAAATTGATAAGCTTAATAAAAAAGCAGAAAAAGAAATAATAGTAACTTGGTCCCGGGCATCTACCATTATACCCACAATGATTGGCCATACAATTGCTATTCATAATGGTAAGGAACATTTGCCTATTTATATAACAGATCGTATGGTAGGACACAAATTGGGAGAATTTGTACCTACTTTAAATTTCCGAGGACATGCAAAAAGCGATAATAGATCTCGGCGTTAATCTTTTTTTATTTTTTATATATTATAGATAGATACTTATGATTCATTAATAGGAGGTAAACCCTATGCGAAAGAAGAAAAAAACAGAAGTATACGCTTTAGGTCGACATATATCTCTATCGGCTGACAAAGCAAGAAGAGTAATTGATCAAATTCGTGGACGCTCCTATGAGGAAACACTTATGATACTAGAACTCATGCCCTATAGAACATGTTATCCCATTTTTAAAGTGGTTTACTCTGCAGCAGCAAATGCTAGTTACAATATGGGTTCCAACGAAGCCAATTTAGTCATTAGTAAGGCCGAAGTTAACGAGGGTACTACCGTGAAGAAATTCAAACCTCGAGCTCGAGGACGTAGTTATCCGATAAAAAGACCTACCTGTCATATAACTATTGGAGTGAAAGATATATCTTTACATGATGAATATGAACAGATATATTCATTAAAAAAACCTAGATGGAAAAATAAGTATACAACTATGGTATATCATGATATGTATAGTATTGGGGGAGTATGGGACAAAAAATAAATCCACTTGGTTTCAGACTTGGTACAACCCAAGGTCATCATTCCCTTTGGTTTGCACAACCAAAAAATTATTCTGAGGGTTTACAAGAAGATCAAAAAATAAGAGATTTTATCAAAAATTATATACAAAAGAATATGAGAATATCCTCCGGCGTCGAGGGAATTGCACGTATAGAAATTCAAAAAAGAATTGATTTGATCCAGGTCATAATCTTTATGGGATTCCCAAAGTTATTAATAGAAAATAGACCGCGAGGAATCCAAGAATTACAGATTAATCTAGAAAAAGAATTTAATTATGTGAACCAAAAACTTAACGTTGCTATCACAAGAATTGCAAAACCTTATGGAAACCCTAATATTCTTGCAGAATTTATAGCCGGACAATTAAAGAATAGAGTTTCATTTCGAAAAGCAATGAAAAAAGCTATTGAATTAACTGAACAAGCAGATACAAAAGGAATTCAAGTACAAATTGCAGGACGTATCGACGGAAAAGAAATTGCACGTGTCGAATGGATCAGAGAAGGTAGGGTTCCCCTACAAACCATCCGAGCTAAAATTGATTATTGTTCCTATACAGTTCGAACTATCTATGGGGTCTTGGGTATCAAAATTTGGATATTTATAGACGACGAATAAGAAACCTTTACTTGTCTTTCCCTTCTATCCATTGATAGAAAAAAAAAAATAGAAACTCGTTCATTCTTTTTCTGGTGAATCAAAATGAGCAATTCTAATTCTTAATTCTATAGGGTTGAATAAAAATTCAATTGACCATTTGATATAATTGCTATGCTTAGTGTGTGACTCGTTGGTTTTTTAGGGTTAGGATTAAAAAAGGACCAACCCCATAGTATGAACTAATAACCAACTCATCACTTCGTATTATCTAGATATAAAGAACCAGTCAAGATATGATAAATCAGTCATATCTTTGTAGCAACTGAAATTTTTTTTGCCTAAACTTGAATTAGAAGTTGTAAAACAAAATGAAAGAAGTAAAGGTGTGGATAAATGGAAGGATGAGAGAAAGAGAGAAAAAGAATATCAATGATATAGAATTCCAATATGTAAGGTCTACGAGTCATCTCATAAAAGACAGTGTAATAAAGCATCAATACTCATTGATTCATCCATAATTAAATATTAAATGAATCAAGAAAAAAATAAAGAGCTTGGAGCCAATAAAGACTAAGAAGATTGACTCAGGAACAAATTGGATTATGAGCTCCATTGTAGAATTCGGACCTAATCATTAAGTACGAAGCGATGGGAACGATGGAACCTGTGCATGCAAAAGATTTTATTGAAAAAATGAATCTTAATGATTCACTAGTCGGGATGGCGAAATGAACCGGAGATTAATTCATCTATTGGGAGAAGTCACGAACGAGCCCTACAAATGAAATAGAGATTGAAAGAGTAAATATTCGCCCGCGAAAACTTTTTTTTTTAGTTGATAAACTTCGATAAAGGACAAAACAAAATAAAGATTTTTTAGAACGTTCTAAAAAAAAAACTATTTTTTACAAAAAATGTTAATCATTTCAATTAAATGTTTTTAATCCTTTTATTCGTGAGGAGCTGGATGAGAAGAAACTCTCACGTCCGGTTCTGTAGTAGAGATGGAATTGTGAAACAACCATCAACTATAACCCCAAAAGAACTAGATTCCGTAAACAACATAGAGGAAGAATGAAGGGAATATCTTATCGAGGTAATCATATTTGTTTCGGTAAATATGCTCTTCAGGCACTTGAACCTGCTTGGATCACATCTAGACAAATCGAAGCAGGTCGACGAGCAATGACACGAAATGCACGCCGTGGTGGAAAAATATGGGTCCGTGTATTTCCAGACAAACCGGTTACAGTAAGACCCGCTGAAACACGTATGGGTTCGGGAAAGGGATCCCCTGAATATTGGGTAGCTGTTGTTAAACCAGGTCGAATACTATACGAAATGGGTGGAGTAACCGAAAATATAGCTAGAAGGGCTATTTCAATAGCAGCATCCAAAATGCCTATACGAACTCAATTCATTATTTCAGGATAAAAATGTAGAACCAACAGAAATGAATCTTGGGGATGAAAGTTTCTTTTTTTGGACAAAAAATATTCCTTTTTTTTTTCTTCATCCTTTGCATTGGAAGAATAGCCTAAAAAATTGATATGATTCAACCTCAGACCCATTTAAATGTAGCAGATAACAGCGGGGCTCGAGAATTGATGTGTATTCGAATCATAGGAGCTAGCAATCGTCGATATGCTCATATTGGTGACGTTATTGTTGCTGTGATCAAAGAAGCAGTACCAAATATGCCCCTAGAAAAATCAGAAGTAGTCAGAGCTGTAATTGTTCGTACCTGTAAAGAACTTAAACGTGACAGCGGTATGATAATACGATATGATGACAATGCTGCAGTTGTGATTGATCAAGAAGGAAATCCAAAAGGAACTAGAATTTTTGGTGCGATCCCCCGGGAATTGAGACAATTCAATTTTACTAAAATAGTTTCATTAGCTCCCGAGGTATTATAAAATGAGATCACTGATATGTTTATAGTGGGTATTTGAAAGAAATAGATTAAGAACTAGATTAATTAGTAGATTGTGTCTCACGCATATACCTTTAATAATTCATATTCATAAAACAAATAAGTAAAAAAAAACAAAGAAAAACATGTTGATTATATCCAATTTTGGGGCACCCATAATTTTAGTTCACCATGGGTAGGGACACTATTGCTGAGATAATAACCTCTATACGAAATGCTGATATGGATAGAAAAAGAGTGGTTCGCATCGCATCTACTAATATTACCGAAAATATTGTTAAAATACTTTTCCGAGAAGGTTTTATTGAAAACGTTAGAAAACATCGAGAAAAAAACAAATCTTTTTTGGTTTTAAACCTGCGACATAGAAGGAATAGGAAAAGACTCTATAGAAATTTTTTAAATTTAAAACGGATCAGTCGACCCGGTCTACGAATCTATTCTAACTCTCAACGAATTCCTAGAATTTTAGGTGGGATGGGGATTGTAATTCTTTCTACTTCTCGAGGTATAATGACAGACCGAGAGGCTCGACTCGAAGGAATCGGCGGAGAAATTTTGTGTTATATATGGTAATCCTTTTAATATCCAAATTGGATCCGAAACTTCTTCCTATTTCTAAAAAAAAGAAAAGGGACGAGTTGTCTAATATCGTTCCTCCTCCATTAGTTGATACTTCAAGGAGGCTTTACCTGGAATGAAAGAACAAAAATGGATTCATGAAGGTTTAATTACTGAATCGCTTCCCAATGGTATGTTCCGGGTTCGGTTAGATAATGAAGATCTGATCCTGGGTTATGTTTCAGGAAAGATCCGGCGTAGTTTTATACGGATACTGCCAGGGGATAGAGTCAAAATTGAAGTAAGTCGTTATGATTCAACCAGAGGACGTATAATTTATCGACTCCGCAACAAGGATTGGAAAGATTAGGTGGTTTTTATTCAATATGATTCGAGATGAAAAATGAAAAGAAACTTATTTTCTTCCAAGAAGTAGATTCAGAATTAAGATAAGGAATGACAAATATGAAAATAAGAGCTTCGGTTCGTAAAATTTGTGAAAAATGTCGCCTAATCCGTAGGCGGGGGCGCATTATAGTAATTTGTTCCAACCCGAGACATAAACAAAGACAAGGATAATCAGACTCACTAAAGGACTCGATGTACAAATAAGGAATCTGTTTTGACATGAAATGGATATATCCATATATCTCTGACTCATATTTATGAGATGATAAAATATGGCAAAAGCTATACCGAGAATTGGTTCACGTAGAAATGGACGTATTGGTTCACATAAGAGTGCACGTAGAATACCAAAGGGGGTTATTCATGTTCAAGCAAGTTTCAATAATACCATTGTCACGGTTACAGATGTACGGGGTCGGGTGGTTTCTTGGTCTTCAGCGGGTACTTGTGGATTCAAGGGTACCAGAAGAGGGACACCCTTTGCCGCTCAAACTGCAGCAGCAAATGCTATTCGTACAGTAGTAGATCAAGGTATGCAACGAGCAGAAGTCATGATAAAAGGTCCCGGTCTCGGAAGAGACGCAGCATTACGAGCTATTCGTAGAGGTGGTATACTATTAACTTTCGTACGGGATGTAACCCCTATGCCACATAATGGTTG